GAAGTGCTTTATAAACATATGTATAAAAAAAACATATTTCATTTAGTTTCTTTATGTTCACTATAATTAGTTATTTCGGTTTTTTACTAGCGGCTTTAACTATAACCTCAGCTCTATTTATCGGTCTAAGTAAGATACGACTTATTTGATTTGAAATTGTGAAATGAATTGGAAATTTTTGGATATTTTCGATATTCTATAGTTCCTTAGTCAATTTCCAATTTTTGATCATTGAGAATCATGATCAAATACATACAAATATTCATATTTAAGGATAGATATTACCCTCCTCTTTACCTTTCAAACAAATTAAAATGATTGAAGTGTTTCTATTTGGAATCGTATTAGGTCTAATTCCTATTACTTTGGCGGGATTATTTGTAACTGCATATTTACAATACCGGCGTGGTGATCAGTTGGACCTTTAATTCATTAACACCTCTTTTGTTTATTGACCTCATATTTATTTGTTTTAATTATAATCCACGGGGAGTCAAATTAAGATTTTAGACTGCTGTTGAATTATTTCAGTCTCATTCTCTCACAATCTAACAAAAATGGAATCACGCTCTGTAGGATTTGAACCTACGACATCGGGTTTTGGAGACCCGCGTTCTACCGAACTGAACTAAGAGCGCTTTATTCTCATAAATAACTTAATGGGACCCCACTAATAAATCTTACATTCATATACTATTCATATACTATATTAATATCTAAAATATAGTATATGCATGTAAGATTTGAATCCATTTCAATTGATTCCTTGTTACTACTCTTTACGATAAGATAAATAATAGTTCGGGATAGGGATGACAGGATTTGAACCTGTGACATTTTGTACCCAAAACAAACGCGCTACCAAACTGCGCTACATCCCTTTCCGTTGGTTTCCAGTATCATTGGAACGAATCCTTGTCCGTTTTTCCGTATTTTTATTTCCTCCGTTGATATATATATTATTCTGCCGTTTTTTCTTTCTTTTTTTTTGTTTAATATCCTATATAGAAATAGAATAAAAATAGAATATAGAATAAAAATAGAATATAGAATAAAATTCAAATAATATTTAATTAAATTAAATAAAAAATAGAATATATAGATTCTAAATGGATAGAGTATTTATAATAATATAATAGATAGAATAATAAAAAAAAGATTCTATAATTACGATTATTCTATCTATTATTAGATAGAATCTACAATAATAGTAATAGAATTAAGAGTAGTAAAAGAATTCTATTATCCTAATCAAAATGATAATAATAAAAGACTTATTATGAAATAATAATAAATAGGAGATTCCCCTCAAATAAAACGGAAAAAGGGTTTTTCTATAGTGCTCGAGAAGAAAGAAATAGACCTCTTTTATTTCGTAACTTAAGATCAATATCTAATGAATCATTGTACATTTCAATTTGAATTGGTAATTCTGTGAACAAATACAATGTGGTTATTAACTAAATAACCATCAGATCATATTTCTATATGTATGTAATTATGTATTCCAAATTACAACTAAACAATAAAAATAAGGAGGATTTGAAATGCGAGATCTAAAAACATATCTCTCGGTGGCACCAGTGTTAAGTACTCTATGGTTCGGGGCTTTAGCGGGTCTCTTGATAGAGATCAATCGGTTATTCCCAGATGCATTGATATTCCCCTTTTTTTCATTCTAGTTATTGGCACGGGAAGGGATGAAGAAGATTCTATATCTAATCAAATATCTGTGATTAATCCCCCGTCTTTATTTCTATTTTTTTTGATTCTATTTTCTAATTCTAATAGAATAGAAAGAATAAGTTATAAAAGATAAAGAATAAAGGCGGATTCGTTCTCAGTGAAACTAGAAATCTGGCCCGGGCTTCAGTGTAATTTCATTAATAATCTAATAATAGAAATTATTAATGAAATTACATTTATATTAATGCTAGAGTGAGACCAAAATGGAAATAGAATGGCTAAGGTGGGGATAACAATATCATACAAGATACTTAAATGAAAACGGAAATACTGGACCACGATTCGAAATGTAGTTCTAAATCATTGTATTACTTAATTATTACTGTACTATATTAAATATTAAATTCAAATGAATTGGAATGAAATCTTTTATAGATACATAATTTGATTTCGAATTATCAACTTCCATTTTTTCGTTCCTTTTTTCTTTTTCTTCGCTTCGAATCCAAAAATAGAAGAGTTAAGTGAATCAAAAAACCAAAGGAGGTTCATGGCCAAGAAGGGTAAAGGTATCCGAGTCAATGTTATTTTGGAATGCACCGGTTGTGATCAAAAGGGTGTTAAGAAAGAATCTACGGGTATTTCCAGATACATTACTCAAAAAAGCCGACACAATACGCCTAGTCGATTGGAATTGATAAAATTCTGTCCCCGTTGTTGCAAACATATGATTCACGCAGAGATAAAGAAATAGAGAAAACGGCTCGCTTGAGTCTCATCCTTCCAAGAAAAATGAAAATAGATATCTATTTTTCATATATATATAGATTCGATATCTATATTTATTCTATATAGAAGTTATTCTATATAGAATAGAAGAATATAAATAAAACAAATCCTTTTTTATAATTTTATAAGAACTGGTATTTTCAGGATTAGGAATAAAAAAATCATGGATAAATCTAAGCGAATCTTTCTTAAATCTAAGCGATCTTTTCGTAGGCGTTTGCCCCCTATTCAATCGGGGGATCGAATTGATTATAAAAACATGAGTTTAATTAGTCGATTTATTAGTGAACAAGGAAAAATATTACCTAGACGCGTGAATAGATTGGCCTTAAAACAACAACGATTAATTACGATTGCTATAAAACAAGCTCGTATTTTATCTTTGTTACCCTTTCTTAATAACGAAAAACAATTTGAAAAAAGTGAGTCGATCGCTAGAACTACTCCTACTGTTCTTAAAAAAAAAAAAGAAATAAGATAATCGGTGAAGAAGAAGAAATTTTTTTTATTGAACGTAGGTGTATTTGTTCGTTTTGATGACTTTATCAATAGAATTTTATTGATAAAGTCATCAAAATGAACAATTTTATCCATACAAATCTTTATTCTATTACCCTCCCGGAGTTCAGTCTCCAGGGATTTTGTATTTGATTATCGGGTTCCGTTGGCAATCATAAAAAGACAATTCTCTTTGAATATTGCTATTTGCGCAACTATTTTACGATTCAGAAGTAATTGCCTCGTGTACAGATTATACACGAAACGACTATAAATATTGTATATATATGTTTTTTTACTCTCGCCAATTACTGCATTTATTCGACTGATCCACAAACCGCGAAAATATCTTTTTTTTCTATCTCTATCTCGATTAGCCGAAACCAAAGCTTTTATTTTCTGTTGAGGAATAGTTCGAGTCAGTCTCGAATGAGTCCCGCGAAAGCTTGATGTAAATAGACGAATTTTTCTCCTCCGTTTCCGAGCTATATATCCTCGTTTAATTCTAGTCATTGAATAAATGATACTTTGATGAATAACTATTTGATTTTTTATTTCAGTTATTCTTTTCCCGTTCCCTAGTCTATTAATAACAAAAATGTGTTCTTCCAGTGTATAAAATAAAAATTCCAACGGCTTTTGCTACTATAACCTCCCCAACCACGACTTTTTCGTTTTCTTTTTTTTTCTAAGCATTTGACCCCGAAATAAGAAATTTTATTAATACTAGGTATCAAAAAAACATAGTCAATGAAATAGATAAAGAAATCGTGGGTTCCGTCGTTTCTATGATTACTTTTTAAACGGCGAGGTCCTCTCTATACACCGGAGCCTCTTCTTTCAATTTAATGTTGATTTAATCGATGTTATTGTTAACTTGTACAGTTCACACTCTTTGGCTCTACCTTTGAAATATCTAGTAATGGGTCTTTCACAAAGAAAACCAGCTATACGGTAACGGTATTTAAGTATGGAGATTTGCTGGATAGCTGACCCTCTTAGTCCGTTCTTGCAAAATAAATAAAGGGCATAGTTTTTTGTAATTAAAATAGTATTTCCCACGCTTAATGGGTAACCGTTTGCTACCAATGGGGAAGTCTTTCTCATCTTAAATTGCAAATGGAGGTGATTGGGTTTGTACCAATCGAAACCATAAATTTGATACACAACACAATAGAATAGAAGAATATATATATATGTATTTTTAATTATAGATTCTTAATCGATTTTTTGAGTGTTAAGATAGTGTGAATGGGGGTTTTTCCATTCACACTATCTTAACTTAACACGTCGATACTAGAAAAAACGGTTTCCTTTCTTTTTTTGTTATGATCTGAACGAGTCGCACATACACCCTAGTACACGTTCCTCGGCGCTGAGGACATCCCAGAAGAGCGGGGGATTTTGTGACGTTTTGGATTGGCTGTCTTGTGTTTCTAATAAGTTGTTTCATAGTTGGCATGGTGAGTCGTATACATAATGAGCTGGTTTAGATCAACCCTAACCCCGATGATTATATTATGAATTGCGTATATTTTAGGAATAGATTAATTACTAGTAATAGTCTATTCAATCCGGTAATAAGATAAAAGAAAATCTCAAACTGTGTATTTGTGGGGAATCCTTGCTGCTAATTTTTGATTCAAATCGCTACAAGATCGACAATTCCGTGGGCTTTAGCTTCTGCTGCTGACATAAAAACATCTCTTTCCATATCTTCGGATACAAGCCATAAAGGTTTGCCCGTTCTTTGTACATAAACCCTTGTGATAGTTTCTCGCAGTTTCAGTAGTTCTTCCGCTTCCAGTAAAAATTCTCCCGTTTGTGCCTCATAAAAAGAACTAGCGGGTTGATGGATCATTACCCTGATTATATAACCTACATAATAAGGGTTTCCTCGATCTCGCATGATAAGCCGAGAAGAGATAAATATATATAGAATTGAACAACCGTACAGGCATCTTTTGCGTATTGCATACGGCTCTACTATGGTATGAAATTTTTACCTTCCATCTAAGAAATAGAAAAAATATACATATACAGGCTCTATCAGATCCTAGATCATTAAACGATCCAATAACCAACCTTCCTTTTGTTTGGGAGAGTATTAAAAAAAAATACTATGATGGTTCCGTTGCTTTTATTATTTAGTATCGTCTGTTATTCAGCAATCCAAAAGTTTCTTTTTTTTTTTCAAATAGTTATAAAATAAAAATTGTTTTTTTCTTTCATTTCATAACATAAATATTGTTAAAAGCTTTCCGGTGTGAAAACTGAAAACAAAAAAGTTTGTGACACTGAAATAGGCTCCGGATAGATCAGAAAAAATCGCGAATACCTCCTTTTCATACTACTCTTTCGATACATAATCGAACGGTACGGTTTTGAAAAAAAAAATGACATATCGAACTCGAAGTGCCGTGCTATTATTACTTCATTTTCATATGGCGAAGGCATAGTCTTCTTTTTTTTTATTTGAGAAAAAAAGACTCATCGGCGCCAAGCGTGAGGGAATGCTAGACGTTTGGTAATTTCTCCTCCTGCCAAAAGAAAAGATCCCATTGAAGCGGCTAATCCCATGCATACTGTCTGTACGTCTGGTTGTACAAATTGCATAGTATCATAAATAGCTATTCCGGCTATTACCCCTCCGCCCGGAGAATTTATAAACAGATATAGATCTTTCTTATCGTCCTCCATACTGAGATATACCATAAGGCCAATAAGTTGATTTGATATTTCACTATCAACCTCTTGGCCTAAAAATAGTAGTCGTTCTCGATAAAGTCGGTTGATTAGGATTAAATTGTATCTCTTAAGAGCCGTACATGCATCTTTTGATGCATACGGTTCACTACGTAAAAAGGAATCAATGTGTTGATTTCAACCTTTTTCATATTGATAATGGACTCTTTTTCTAACTTCTCATTGATGTATTATTTTCGTCGAGATCGAACCAAAATCGAAATGTAATTTTCTTGTTTATGTATGGGCTTCTTCAATTCTTTTATTTTAGGTTTCTTTTCTACTCTGAGTAAAGATCCGCCCTTTTTTTATTTGCACATATAGGACAAATACTACAATACCACGTCTTTTTGCTACGACTTTTCCCTTTTTCTTAATTTTTTATTTAATGTTTTCTGCCAAATATATGAAATTAATAGAAGTCGTAATCGTATATATCTTACCAATTGGTTTTTTCTAAACAGAGCCTGGGTACTTCATTTTATTGGTCCAACCAAGCCAACCATAAATTATTTTATATATATATATATATCATAGTAATCTGGATACCCCCCCCCCCAAAAAAAAAAACCAAACAAAAAAGCGATCTAATTGCACTTCATTACACTTCAAGCGCCAAATTTTTGATGATTCAATCAATCTTTTTGGAGGATCAGGGGTAGGTATATCTCGATCAGGGGAGAGAACGGGGAAATCCCATATCATATGACCCAATATATCTGACAAGTCGCACTATATGTCAACCCAAGATGCATCTTCCTCTCCAGGACTTCGGAAGGGTACTTTTGGAACACCAATGGGCATTAACTGGAGAAAAAATGAAGCCGTATATCTCACTTTGGTGTGGAAACGTAAGAATCGGTTTATTGTGTTAAGTTAAAAAGTATTTGTCTTTATCATATTTGAGTTATAAATCATAAATAAAAAGGGAACGCCAAATATATGTCTGCATTCACTCCTATAAAATAGGGTAAACCCAGCAAAATACCATTGCGTATTGTTACTTATCGGGTATAGAATAGATCTGCTTCTTTTTGTTACTACAAATATAATAGTTCTATTATTACTAAAAAACTAGAAGAGATAGGAACCCTTTACCTGAGATAATCTACTGAAAAAAGTGAGTCCATAGTATAGTATTTTCCAGTGCAATAAAGTTACATAGTGTCTATTTTTTGTTGATATAAGAGGTATTTTCATGGGTTTGCCTTGGTATCGTGTTCATACCGTTGTATTAAATGATCCCGGCCGTTTGCTTTCTGTACATATAATGCATACAGCTCTGGTTGCTGGTTGGGCCGGTTCGATGGCTCTATATGAATTAGCAGTTTTTGACCCTTCTGACCCTGTTCTTGACCCAATGTGGAGACAGGGTATGTTCGTTATACCCTTTATGACTCGCTTAGGAATAACCAATTCCTGGGGTGGTTGGAATATCACGGGGGGAGCTATAACGAATCCGGGCATTTGGAGTTACGAAGGTGTGGCCGGGGCACATATTGTGTTTTCGGGTTTGTGCTTTTTGGCGGCTATCTGGCATTGGGTCTATTGGGATCTAGAAATATTTTGTGATGAACGTACCGGAAAACCTTCTTTGGATTTGCCCAAAATCTTTGGAATTCATTTATTTCTTGCAGGGGTGTCTTGTTTTGGTTTTGGCGCATTTCATGTAACAGGATTGTATGGTCCTGGAATATGGGTGTCCGATCCTTATGGACTAACCGGAAGGGTACAATCTGTAAATCCAGCATGGGGTGTGGAGGGTTTTGATCCTTTTGTTCCGGGGGGGATAGCCTCTCATCATATTGCAGCAGGGACATTGGGTATATTAGCAGGCCTTTTCCATCTTAGTGTGCGCCCACCCCAACGTCTATACAAAGGGTTGCGTATGGGAAATATTGAAACCGTCCTTTCTAGCAGTATTGCTGCTGTCTTTTTTGCAGCTTTTGTTGTTGCTGGAACTATGTGGTATGGTTCAGCAACTACCCCGATTGAATTATTTGGTCCCACTCGTTATCAATGGGATCAGGGATACTTCCAGCAAGAAATATATCGAAGAATTGGTGCTGGGCTAGTCGAAAATCAAAGTTTATCGGAAGCTTGGTCTAAAATTCCCGAAAAATTAGCTTTTTATGATTACATCGGCAATAATCCGGCAAAAGGGGGATTGTTTCGAGCGGGCTCAATGGACAATGGAGATGGAATAGCTGTCGGTTGGTTAGGACATCCTATTTTTAGAGATAAGGAGGGGCATGAACTTTTTGTACGTCGTATGCCTACCTTTTTTGAAACATTTCCCGTTGTTTTGGTAGATGGAGACGGAATTGTTAGAGCCGATGTTCCTTTTCGAAGGGCAGAATCGAAGTATAGTGTTGAACAAGTAGGTGTAACTGTCGAGTTTTATGGTGGTGAACTCAACGGAGTCGTTTATAGTGATCCAACTACTGTGAAAAAATATGCTAGACGTGCTCAATTAGGTGAAATTTTTGAATTAGATCGTGCTACTTTGAAATCGGATGGTGTTTTTCGTAGCAGTCCAAGGGGTTGGTTTACTTTTGGACATGCTTCGTTTGCTTTGCTCTTCTTTTTCGGGCACATTTGGCATGGTGCTAGAACCCTCTTCAGAGATGTTTTTGCCGGTATCGACCCCGATTTGGATGCTCAAGTAGAATTTGGAGCATTCCAAAAACTTGGAGATCCAACTACAAGAAAACAAGTGGTCTGATAGAACATTATTTTGTTTCTTTTTTATTTTTGTTTTGAATTTTACGTAGGGAACCAGAAAAATCTTGATTTGAATCATTGCATTTTGTTTTACTCTTGTTCTTTATACGGGAGATGATCCTAAATAAACAGGTATGAAAGCTATAATTGTAAACCACGATCAAATCTATGGAAGCACTGGTTTATACATTCCTCTTAGTCTCCACTTTAGGAATCATTTTTTTCGCTATCTTTTTTAGAGAACCACCTAAAGTTCCAACTAAAAAGATGAAATGATTTTTTCTTATCTTAATTGAAGTAATGAGTCTCCCAATATTGATATATTGGGAGACTCATTACTTCAACTAGTCTCCATGTTCTTCGAATGGATCTCTTAGTTGTTGGGAGGGCTGCCCAAAAGCAGTATATAAGGCATACCCAGTAAAACTTACAAGTAAACCAGATATAGAGATGGCAACTAGGGTTGCTGTTTCCATTATTCTATATATATTATATAATTTCAAGACCAAAACGGATCTATAGGATAAGATCCTTTATTTACAGCGAAATGGTATACAAAGTCAACAGATCTCGATGAGTAAAAAATAGGATTTATGGCTACACAAACCGTTGAGGATAGTTCTCGATCTGGTCCAAGACGAACTATTGTAGGAGATTTATTGAAACCTTTGAATTCAGAATATGGTAAAGTAGCTCCGGGATGGGGAACGACTCCTTTGATGGGTGTTGCAATGGCTCTATTTGCGATCTTTCTATCTATTATTTTGGAGATTTATAATTCGTCCATTATACTGGACGGAATTTCTATGAATTAGATTCACAAGAAGCGACTAACTAACTAACTTTATCAATATATCAATATAAAGTAAAGTGAAGCATTTAGGTCTTTTATTTCTGTACCATTCTTGGTAGTTCGACCGCGGAATTTCTTTGTTTCTGTATTTCCGGAATATGAGTGTGTGACTTGTTAGAATTGATCCTATTGATAGTACAGAACATAAAATGGATCTGTCATCTTGATAGAGATGCTTTTATCCCGTCAGATATTTATTCGAGTATCTGGAGCACGGAATATAGAAAATGAATTCTTTCGAACTATGATTCATATTTAATATTTAGACCTCGCAACCGGACTTAAAAAATGTTTCAAACAAAGAGTTAGAAGAAAAAAATCGAAAGATTTTGATTCTTTCAAACTGCTGTCGCTTCTCTTTTTTTTGTATAAAAGGACAGGCGTTTCTTTGGATTTTTTTTATATCTATCCATTCAATAAGTGATGATTCAGCGATTCTTACTCAGGGAATTTTTGGACTTCGATTAAAGGTTTTTTTGAATCATCGTGGTTCTGGTATGAATCTGAGGTTTTTTTCATTGATTCATAGGGTCTTAACAAGAGAATTCCTATCAATAATAATAAAATAAGAAAGAAGACAGCAAGAAAATCGCCTTATACACACAAATCAAAAGTAATACAAATACAAAAAAAATGAAGTAAATAATAGAATAGTCAAGAGGCCTGTAAGGAAAGGATCAAGATAAAGACGAGTGAGCCGACTTG